TTAACTAATCAAATTTGATAATAAATCTAATAAAGTTCTTTTAGTAAAAACTTCAAGTAAAATTATTATGACTAATGCAATCATTGCTACACGACCATTTAAGACTTCACTGACTAGGTAAAACCCCCATCTAGATTCGTAATCATTAGATTGTTTATAATTATTATTCATAAGAAAGCGATATTGGGATTGTATAAAAAATTGCCATTAAAATTATAATAATTATAATAACACGTTTCTTATAATTTATTTAAAATAGCCCCGTTTAAAAAAGTTTTCTCAAATTATTAAAAATTGACACGATTTATATATTGAATCTATAATTAATGTAGGTAAGATTATTAAATAGTTTTTAAGTTTTTTTCCTTAAGTCCTTATTAAATAATAAAAATAAATTAATTTAAATGTTATGACAGACACCTTAATGTTAATGGTAGTAGCATCATTCGACTGGCCATCACTTAACCCAAATGATTATACAAGAGCAGAAATGTTAAATCTTTTAGTGACAGCTATGGTAGCAGGACTTAGGCAGTATTATTGGATTTTAACTTTACGTTTATCAATACAATGGTTTCCAAATATTAATCCTTATATTCATCCAATGTATTCATTATTACACGCAACAGACTTTTTTTTAAAAGAATTTGATGACATAGTACCAACTGTACTAGGTATGGATATGTCTTCCATGTGTGCATTTATTTTCCTTGAGTGGATAATAAGAACATTAGAGTCCATTACTTTTACAGAACCTCCTCTTTTTTAGGAAGGAAAATTAGATATATTATAATAAAACTTATATTAGAAATGTTAAAAATAAGATTTAAACGTGGTGGTCGTAAAAAACAACCTTTTTATAGAATTGTAGTAATGGATGCTAGAACAAAAAGAGATGGAAAAGTATTAGAAGAATTAGGGTTTTATAATCCCATGGATAAAACTTTCCATATTAATCGTGAAAGAACAATCCTTAGATTAGCTAATGGCGTTCAACCTACAGAAGTTGTTAAAAATCTATTAAGAAAATCTTCTGGATTTTAAATAAAATATAAAATATAGGTAACTTATTGATGTTAAATAAGAGTATTTATGTGTTTAAGATTATTTGGAGCAAAAATTATTTAGGGTTAGCTGTGGATAAAAAACTTCAAAACAATCGTACATTACCAATCACTACATTTTTTTTTTGGCCTAGGGAAAACGGGTGGCAGTTATTAAAGGAAGAATTATCTTATAAGCCTTGGATGTCAAAAGATGATTCGATTGATATATTAAATGCTTATACTGAGATTATAAATTATTGGTTAGTAAATGTTAACGAAGTCCAAGGTATAGCAAAATTAATAAAGGATAGCTCAAAATTAAAGTTTGAACTTTTGGCTAAATTTTAAACTTCTAGCTAAAGGTTGAACTTTTAATCAAAGGTTCAACTTCTGGCTAAATTTTAATTTTAAAAAATTAAAATAGTTTATAAGCTATTTTTGTGAGAAAAGGTAGAAAGGTATCTATGTTTAAATTTTATATTAAGTTTTAGTATTTATTAAATGATAAATAAAAATAGAAAAACCCTACAATTTCTTTTTTTAATTAAAGATTTGGATCCCATTTTTTTCGAAATTTTAACAGATAACATAGAATACACTAATAAAAAACTTATACTTAAGAAAGAGATAAGCCTTAAAGTTTTTAGTATATATAATAATATTATATTATTTTTTATTTATTGCAATTTATTCTCAACTAAAAGATTAAATACTCAATTACAAAAAAAACCAACCGGAGATAAAGCCACAGGTAATTCAATTTACCCAATAAATAAAGGCAAACAAAAAGGAATCAGGAAAACTTTAAATAAAGCCAAAGATTTAAAACTACAGCTTCAAAAGAACTTCTTTTTAATTATTAATCAAATAAGGAGCAATGAGATAATTTCTTCACAAATTTTAACTTCTATTGAATTATTAAAAGATTTAAATTTAATTTAAATAAAAAAAAGAACTGGGGTAGGAGGATTCGAACCTACGAATGGCGGAGTCAAAGTCCACTGCCTTACCACTTGGCTATACCCCAAAAAGGATCCATAAATTTAATCTATACCTTATCATATTCTCTGAGCTAGGAGGGATTCGAACCCCCGACACCGTGGTTCGTAGCCACGCGCTCTAGTCCACTGAGCTACAAGCCCTATATGAATATAATACATTACTTTACTATTTCATAATATAAGAAACAATTTTTAATCAAACTATTTATCTATTTATAATTCTTTTAAGTTTATTAGTAAATCGATTTAAATTTAAAAATATCAATATAATTATTATGGTACGTTATCGAGGCCCGCGTTTGAAAATTATTAAAAGATTTGGTGATTTACCAGGTTTAACGAGAAAAGTAGTACTAAAAAAGCAGAATTTACAGGGGAAAGAGGCAACTGAACAAAAAACTCCAAAAGCATCAGCTTATAAAATTAGGTTGAATGAAAAACAAAAATTACGTTACAATTATGGGATAACTGAATCTCAATTATTAAGATATGTTAAAGAAGCAAGACGAAGAAAAGGTTTAACAGGCTTTTTATTAATGCAACTTTTAGAAATGCGATTAGATAATATTATTTTTCGTTTAGGATTAGCTCCAACAATTCCTGCTGCAAGACAAATTGTTAACCACGGGCATGTACTAATAAATAAAAAAAGAGTTAATATACCTAGTTTTCAATGTCGACCGAATGATTCTATTAGTTTTTCTACAAAACCGAAAACAGTAGCCTTACTTAAATCTAATTTAAATCAAGGAGAGAATGCGACTTCAAATGACAATATTTTAAATAGTCACCTAGAATTCAACCAAAAATTATTGACAGGTAAAATTCTAAATTTAGTAAACCGTAAAGATCTTAGATTTAAGATCAATGATATGCTGGTTATTGAATACTACTCAAGACTTGCTTAAAAAGAAATATTTAGCTTTTAAAAAGAAAAAGAGTACTAGACTCTTTTTCTTTCTGTTAATGATTTCTATGAGCACTAGTTTAGTTTTTTTGCTTCTTCTTCTTTTTTATCTATAACTAAACCTTCTACTGTTGTCGAAAGTTTTCTTGATAAAGCCATTTCACTATTTGATTTTGAAGGTTCAACCATAGGGTAACAATTTTCATCTTCTAGAACATTACATTCAAGTAGAACAGGTTCAGGCCCCTCTAAAGTATCACGTAATATTGGCCATATTTCGGATTGGCGTTCAGTATACATACTTTTAATACCATAGGCATTTGCAAGTACATCGAATTTTGGTGCCCCTTCTACCATATTAGAGTGAGAATATCGACTTTCATAAAATGTCTCTTGCCATTGGCGTACCATTCCTTGCCAATGATTATTAATAATAATAATTTTAATTCTTAATTTATATTTAGAGATTGTCCCTAATTCTTGCAAATTCATTTGAAAACTAGAGTCACCAGTAATGCAAATAATATCTTCTTTTGGGTAAGCCACAGCTGCGCCAATAGCTGCGGGTAAGCCAAATCCCATTGTACCTAATCCAGCGCTAGACAACCATTTACGACGTTTACATTTTGTATATTGTGCAGCCCACATTTGATGTTGTCCAACATCTGTAGTAATTATTGCGTACGGTCTAATATCTGTTAATGTTTTAATAACAGTTTGAGGTAATAAAACATCATCAACGGTTTTAGGTAATAATGAATAATCCCCAGGTATCGGTAATAATGGAAACTCCTGCTTCCATTCTATAGTTTTTTTATACCATTTTTTAAATTCTTTACGGAGAGGTTTCTTCAGCCATCTATGTTCTGGGCGATCCATTAATAATAAAAACTTTGTTAAAATTTTTTTAATATCACCTACAATACCAATACCAACATTTTTGTTTTTACCAATTTCTGCCTCATCAACATCAATGTGGATAATAAAAGCTTTGCAAGCAAAATCTTGTAGTTTGCCAGTAACTCTATCATCGAATCGAGCACCAACCGCAATTAATAGATCGCAATTTGCTACTGAAAAATTTGCGTATACAGTACCGTGCATACCCAACATACCCAAAGATAATCTATTATTTTCATTAAATGCCCCTTTTCCTGTTAAAGTCGTTGTTACAGGAATTTGGTAACGATAAGCAAATCTAGCTAATTCACGACCTGCTTGGGAGCTAACTACCCCACCACCAATGTATAACAAGGGTCTTGAGGATTCTGAAAGCCTTTGTAAAGCCATTCTTATTTTATCAGTTTGATTCTTAAATTTATATCTCCAACCTAATACCTTATGGACAGTTGTTGCATAGCAGGGAATAAATCTTTTTATTTTTTCTAAACCTACATTTTTTGGTATATCAATTAAAACTGGACCAGGTCTTCCATTTTGAGAGACATATATTGCTTCTGCCAGAATTTGAGACAAAAATCTAGATTCCAAAACAACATAAGAATGTTTAACTAAAGATAATGTTATTCCATAAATATCAATTTCCTGAAAAGCATCAGTCCCAAGGAATTGGGTTCCTACTTGACCAGTTAGAACTATCATTGGGATTGAATCTAGATAGGCAGTGGCAATACCAGTAACTAAATTAGTTGCACCTGGACCTGAAGTTGCAAAACAAACACCAACTTTTCCACTAGATCTACTGAAACCATCTGCCGCATGTGTTGCGGCTTGTTCATGTCTTACAAGATAATGTTTAATAAATTTCTTGTCTTCCCAAAAAAATAATTCATCATAGATAGGTAATATTGCTCCCCCAGGATAACCAAAAACTGAATGAATTTCACTACGTACTAAAGTGTCAAAAAGAGCAAATGCTCCAGTATGAAGATATAAACTTTTTTCTTCGATTTCTTGGGTATCTTTAAAAAGATCAACTTTTTTATTATTTGTCTTTTGAACAATGCTATAATTCTGATTATAATATTGTTTTTCAGGCGTTTGTTGTATGGTGAATTCAGATGATTTAAATCTTTGATTACGATCTAATTCTCCTCGTCTTGAACTACGTCTTTTAAAATAATCCTTTTTCGAATATTTCATTTCGGTATTACGGAAAGGACTTTTTGAAAAATAATATATTTGTTGTTCTGCTTTTTCTGATGGTTCTATTTCTTTTGATTCTAATTCTGGTTCAGGATTTTCCCCATAATAGGGCATTAAATTAAAAAATTGTTGCGTTGTCATAAATTTTTTATTTTTAAATAGAATAATAAAGTAATTGTAATAAATTAATTTACTCGGTGCTTAGCATTTCTTTTAAAATGTAAAATAAAGTAATTAAAATACTTATTAAAAAAAAATATATTATTTTCTTATCCTTAAATTTTTTCAACTGTTCAATAATAGGTGTTAACAATATTAAAATTAATCCCAGCATTGATGATATAAAAAATCTTGGGTAACGTAATAGATTATCCCAAAAAACCATTTGTTAATCTTTTTATTTATTTATTTTATTGACACTCTTCTTAATAAAAATTCTATAAATAAATTCTCTAATACAATTATATTAAAGAATTAGTTTGTTTTACTTTAGTATATAGCGTATAATGTATAATAAAAATTGTTATTCCTATTGAGTTCTACAAATGATTATATAGTATAATACTATAACTCTCTTTGGTATCTGACACAAGTCTTAAAAATTTATAAAAAAATAACCTATTTATGACACTACTTATTCTTGGAGGAACTGGAACCTTAGGCCGACAAATTGTTAGGAAAGCTTTAGAAAATGGTTTTCAAGTTCGTTGTATTGTTCGTAATAAAAGAGCCGCGAATTTTTTGAAAGAATGGGGAGCTGAATTAGTTTATGGTGACTTAACAATACCAGAAACTTTACCACTTTCCTTTCAAGGTGTTACAGCTATAATTGATGCATCAACTACAAAGCCTGAAGATAATACTGAATTAATACATGTAGACTGGTATGGTAAATTAATAGTAATAGAGTTATCAAAGTATACTCAATTAAAACGTTTTATATTCTTATCAATTTTGAATTCGGAGAAGTATCCTTATATAACTCTAATGCAAATGAAATATAGGATAGAAAAATTTATAAAAAGTTCGACTATACCATTTACTATTTTTAAATATGCTGGCTTTTTCCAAGGACTTATATATCAATATGCAATACCTATTTTAGAGCAAAAATCTATTTTAGTTACATTAGAATCACCAACAATTGCTTATATAGATACTCAAGATGCGGCATTTTTTTGTATAAAAAGTTTATCCATTAAAGAAACTGAAAATAAAGTCTTTGCTACTGGAAGCTCTCAAGCTTGGAAATCAGAGGAAATTATTGAACTTTGTGAAAAACTATCTGGACAAACCGCAAAAACTCAAATAGTTCCCGTATTTCTTTTAAAAGTTTTTAGACAAATAACAGGGTTTTTTGAATGGAGTCTTAAAATTAGTGATCGTTTAGCATTTATTGAAGTTATCAATAATACCCAAAATTTTACATCTTCAATCCAAGATACATATGATTTATTAGATATTAATAAAAAAGAAGTATTGGAATTAGATTTTTATTTCAGAGAATACTTTGAAATGATGCTTAATCTTTTAGAAAAATTAAATGCTGGTCAAATAAAAAAAAATCAAACTTCTATTATTTAATAAATAAAATATGAATCATGCTATTTTTGTTGTAAAAGTGATTGAAAAACCAGTCCATCTAATTTATAAAGAATGCCAATCTATGGAAATAAAAGTAAAATTTCCAATTCTTCGACAAAAAAATTCTAAAAATGAATTGAAACTTTTGCTTTGGGGTGATTATAAAGGTGATTTTATAAAATATTATAAAACACAAGATTATTTAATAATTGAAGGGATACTTACATCAACAGGTTATGTAAATGAAGCAAACGAAGTAAAAATTATTGTTAAAAAACTTTACCCATTCTTATTAATATAAAAATGGATAAAATCTTTTAATATTTATAATTGTATATATTGTATATATAGATATATACAATTATAATATTGAACAATAATTAAAGTTAAGGATAAAAAAATTTATTAAGTTTTCTATACCTAAATCTAACTTTAATTATTGTTATAAATGAAAATTAAATTAATCAATTGGACGCATTGAAAGTACAGCCTCTGTTTGTCGGTTTATACCTTTTTCAAAACCTGCAGCCGCAGCTCTTGAACGACCAGAATGCCACCAATGACCAACTAATAAGAAGAAACCTAAGAAGAAGTGAGATGTAGTTAACCAAGAACGAGGTGATACATAGTTTACAGAATTTATTTCAGTAGCTACACCACCAACAGAATTTAAAGACCCTAGTGGAGCATGAGTCATATATTCCGCTGCTCGACGTTCTTGCCAAGGTTGGATATCATTTCTAATTTTATTAATATCTAAACCATTAGGACCACGTAAAGGTTCTACCCATGGTGCACGTAAATCCCAAAAACGCATTGTTTCACCACCAAAAATGATCTCACCACTAGGTGATCTCATTAAGTATTTTCCTAAACCAGTAGGTCCTTGTGCCGAAGCAATATTTGCACCTAATCTTTGATCTCTTACTAAGAAAGTAAATGCTTGTGCTTGAGAAGCTTCTGGACCAGTAGGACCGAAGAATTCACTTGGGTAAGCAGTATTGTTATACCATACAAAAATCGAAGCAGTTAGACCCATAAGAGATAAAGCAGCTAAACTATAAGATAAATAAGCTTCACCAGACCAAACAAATGCTCTACGTGCCCAAGCAAATGGCTTAGTTACAATATGGAATACTCCACCAATAACACAAAGCGCACCCACCCATATATGACCACCTACAAGATCTTCCATATTATCAATTGAAGCAATCCAACCATCACCACCAAATGGTGATTTAAATACATATCCAAAAATAATAAAAGGATTTATAGTTGGGTTATCAATAAATCTAACATCTCCACCACCAGGTGCCCAAGTATCGTATAACCCATAACTAAATAGGTTACCTGGCATAGCTCTGAAAGCAAATAGTAAAGCACCTAAGCCAAGGAAAATTAAATGAATACCTAAAATAGATGTCATTTTATTTTTGTCACGCCAATCGTAACCGAAAAACGGGAATGATTCTTCTAGTGTATCTGGACCAATTAATGAATGGTAAATACCACCAAAACCTAGTACAGCTGAAGAAACTAAATGTACAACACCAACCACAAAGTATGGGTAAGTGCTAACAATTTCTCCACCAGGGCCTACACCCCAGCCTAAAGTTGCTAAATGAGGAATTAAAATAAAACCTTGTTCGTATAAAGGTTTTTCAGGTATAAAATGAGAAACTTCAAATAACGTCATCGCACCTGTCCAAAAAACCATGATACCTGCATGGGCTACATGTGCACCTAATAATTTACCAGATACGTTAATAAGACGAGCATTACCAGACCACCAAGCAAAACCTGTAGATTCAATGTCTCTACCTGCTACAATATTAAAGGGCGTTTCCACGTGGTAAAACCTCCTCAGGGAATACAAAGTTTTCATGTGGCTGATCTTGTGCAGCCATCCAAGCACGGATACCTTCGTTTAATAAAATATTTTTAGTATAGAATGTTTCAAATTCTGGATCTTCCGCAGCACGAAGCTCTTGTGATACAAAATCATAAGCTCTTAAATTAAGAGCAAGTCCTACAATCCCTATAGCACTTGTCCATAATCCTGTTACAGGTACGAAAAGCATAAAGAAGTGTAACCAACGCTTATTTGAAAAAGCTACTCCAAAAATTTGTGACCAAAAACGGTTTGCTGTTACCATAGAATAAGTTTCTTCTGATTGTGTTGGTGTAAATGCACGGAAAGTATTCGCAGCATCACCATCTTCAAATAAAGTATTTTCTACAGTAGCACCATGAATAGCACATAATAATGCGCCACCTAGGATACCAGCTACACCCATCATATGGAATGGGTTTAATGTCCAGTTATGGAACCCTTGTAAAAATAATAAAAAACGGAATATCGCAGCTACCCCAAAACTTGGAGCAAAAAACCAACTTGCTTGTCCTAATGGATATAATAAGAAAACGGAAACAAAAACTGAAATTGGTCCAGAAAAAGCTATCGCGTTATAAGGACGAATCCCAACTAAACGAGCAATTTCAAATTGACGTAAGCAAAATCCAATTAATGCAAATGATCCATGTAGTGCAATAAAAGCCCACAGACCACCAATTTGGAACCAACGCGTGAAATTACCCTGAGCTTCTGGCCCCCATAAAAGTAAAAGGGAATGTCCCATACTATTAGATGGTGTTGAAACTGCAGCTGTTAAGAAATTACAACCTTCTAAATATGAAGTTGCTAATCCATGTGTGTACCATGAAGTAACAAAAGTTGTTCCAGTAAACCAGCCACCAAGTGATAAATACGCACAAGGAAATAGAAGTAACCCTGACCAACCTACAAAAACAAAACGATCTCTTTTTAACCAGTCATCTACAAGGTCAAATAACCCACTACGCTCTGTTTGTCCAATTGCAATAGTCATACGTTAATTACTAAGTATTAACTGCAAGGAATAATAAAGTAGATAATAGAAAAATTTTAAATAAAATGATTAATATCAAACTTACCTAATCAGCTAATTTATTTTTTTTTAACTTTTTTTGATTGTTTTTATCACGAGTAAGATAAAATATCTATATAATATTTAAAGAATAAGAGATATTATAATTATATAAATATCTCATCTTTAGCTACTCTAAGTAATAAATTGAAAAATTCAATAAACTAATAATTAAAAAAGCTCCCCAGGTAGGATTTGAACCTACGACCAATCGGTTAACAGCCGATTGCTCTACCACTGAGCTACTGAGGAATTATGTTTATAATAACTAACAATTCATTATACATTCTATTTACTTAAATAGTAACAACTTTAAAATAGATTAAATTATAACTTTTTATTGATAGCATTTTGATTTAACTTTACCTAAAAACTTTCTAAAAAGATAGACTTTAATTTTAGGTAAAGTTAAATCTTTAAAATGAAAGATTTAACTAAATACCAAACAATAAATATTAAAGGATATAACTATGATTTTATAATTGATAAATAATTTTTTGTTTTTAGTTAATGATAGGTTTCAACCAGTCATAACCTTTTTCTTCTAATAAATTTGCTAGACTGGCATCACCTGTTTTAATAATTTGTCCATCTTGCATAACATGGATAAAGTCTGGTTTTATATATTCTAATAATCTTTTATAGTGAGTAATCAGAATAACACTTTTACTTTTATTTTCCATCAGTATATTAATTGTTTCCGAGATAGATTTTAATGCATCAATATCTAGACCTGAATCTGTTTCATCAAGAATCCCTAATTTTGAGTCTAATAAGGCAAATTGTAGAATTTCATTTCGTTTTTTCTCTCCTCCGGAAAATCCTTCATTTACATTCCTAGAAATAAAGCTTTCATCTAATTTAACCATTTTTAATTTTTCTCTCAATAATTCATAAAAAAACAAGGGGTTTGCTTTTGGTAAATTCATTGAGACTTGTTTTGCATTATAAATTGCTTGAAGAAATTCTTGATTATCTACTCCTGCAATTTCCACTGGGTACTGAAATGCTAAAAATAACCCTAAATGAGAGCGTAAATCTGGATCCAAATCACAAATATTTTGTCCTTGAAATAGAATTTCTCCCTTTATGACCTCATAAGATGGGTGCCCAGCAATTACTTTTGAAAGAGTACTCTTCCCAGAACCGTTTGTTCCCATTATAGCATGTATTTCCCCCTCCAAAATAGAGAGGTTAACTCCTTTTAAAATTTTATTATCATCAATGTTCGCATGTAAATTTTTAATTTCTAAAAGTGGGACTTTATTATTCTGGCTCATCCTACGCTCCCTTCTAATTTTATACGTAATAAATGCTCAACTTCTGAAGCAAACTCAATAGGTAATTCATCAAAAACAACTTTACAAAAACCAGTTAGTATTAATGTAACAGCATCTTCAGCATTAATACCACGCTGTAATAAATAAAAAAGCTGCTCTTCACCCACTTTTGAAGTGGAAGCTTCATGTTCTATTCTAGAAGTTGAATTTTGTACTTGTATGTAAGGAAAAGTATTTGCTTGCGCGTCAGCACCAAACAAAAGCGAATCGCATTGAGAAAAATTCCTACTATTTAAAGCTTTTGTACCTATTTTAACTAGCCCACGATAACTATTTTTTGAATAACCACCAGATATCCCTTTTGAAATTATTTGGCTTTTTGTATTGGAACCAACATGAATCATTTTAGTACCTGTATCAGCTTGCTGCATATTAGTTGTTAAAGCTACTGAATAAAATTCTCCTTGAGATTTATTACCAATTAAAACACAACTAGGATATTTCCAAGTAATAGCAGATCCTGTTTCAACTTGTGTCCAAGATATTTTCGAATTTTCCCCTATACATAACCCACGTTTTGTAACAAAGTTATAAATTCCTCCTATTCCATTTTTATCACCAGCATACCAATTTTGTACTGTTGAATATTTTATTTCTGCATTTTTTAATGCAATTAATTCTACAATAGCAGCATGCAATTGATTAGTATCATATTGTGGAGCTGTACACCCTTCAAGATAACTAACGTAACTCCCTTCTTCGGCTACAATTAATGTGCGTTCAAATTGTCCTGCTTCTTTATTATTAATACGAAAATAAGTTGATAATTCTAATGGGCATTTTAAATTTTTTGGGATATAACAAAATGACCCATCTGTAAATACAGCTGAATTTAATGCAGCAAAAAAATTATCCCCAGAAGGTACTACGGTTCCTAAAAACTGTTTTATTAAATGAGGGTAAGTTTTAATAGCCTCTGAAATAGGGCAAAAAATAACCCCATATTTTTCTAATTCTTCTTTAAATGTTGTCGCAATTGAGATACTATCAAAAACTGCATCTACAGCAACATTTGATAAACGTTTTTGTTCATTTAATGATATTCCTAGTTTATCAAAAGTATCTCTTATTTCTGGGTCAACTTCATCTAAATTTGCTAACGTCTTTTTTGTTTTTGGTGCAGAGTAATAAACGATTTTTTGGTAATCCATTTCCAAAAAATCTAATTTAGCCCAATCTGGACTTTTCATCTTTCGCCACTTTTTTAATGCTCCTGTTCTAAAATGGAACATATAATCAGGTTCATTATTTTTTTTAATAATATTTCTTATTATATTTTCATTTAAACCTGGTGGAAGAGTTTCAGCTTCAATATCAGTAGAAAATCCATATTTATATGGTTGGTTTACAAGTTGTTGCAATGTAGCATTTGTTTCATTCATATGTATCGCTCCAAAAATTAAATATAGATAGGATTAGTTATTTGTTATAACTTTGTTAAACTTTAAAAAACGTTTATATAATTTTTTTTGATCGATAAGAATTAGTAGTTTCTAGTTATTATAAAATTTATAGTATGAGGTTAAAAAAAGTCAAAATTTTTATTTATTAAAAAATTTTAATTTTTTTATATCGATTAATAGATTAGTAGTTAAGTTATGTTACCTAACTTTTTCCAGTAATCGACATAGCTATTCAAGGGGTTCTTTTAATTTATTAATAATTAGTTAACGTTTAACTTCAATACATCTTTGGAAAACAAATCTATTATTTTTATTATTCGTTGTAAGAACTTTTGATCTAACAAAACCTAAATCAAGAGCTTGGTGTATTGTTTCAGAATAACCGTAGTTTAATTCAAGTTTTTTTAAAAAGTTACTAATTATTTCTTTTTGTGTCCAAGATTGAGAATCTGTAATTATATCATAAGATAAATTATTAGATTTAAAAGCTAAGTAATTCTGATCGGAATTTTCATATATACTAGATTTTAAATTTTTTGGAAAAATTACAGGAACCTCAATATTATTATTATTATGTTCTATATAAGGATATCCAAGTTTATTTATAACTTTCTTTAATACATTAGAGTTTGTATATTTCGTTTTAATAGATGTGTAGTGAGACATTTTATTCTATTTTATTTGAAACGTGTTTAATAAGCTAAAAGATTTCGTTCTATTTACATATACTAAGGATACTAAATCTTTTATAAAGCGTCAAGATTCCTATTCTAAAAACAATTATTCGTATAAATTAATTGAGCGGGCTCAGAAGGAATTGAACCTACATTAGAAACTTAGAAGGTTTCGGTCTTTATCCATTAGACGATGAGCCCATTAAAGGTAAGCAAGAGTAATTGGGCAGTACTGGACTTGAACCAGTGACCCTCTGCTTGTAAGGCAGACGCTCTACCACTGAGCTAACTGCCCTTAATCTTGCTTCTTTGATATACATAATACAATATAATTGTCTTAATTGTATTTGTTAATAAAATTTTATACTATCAAAATATTATTATATGTATAAAAAGAGAATGTTCTAAAACTATCCTCCCTAAATTAATAATTCTAAGGTGCTAATAAAATAATCCCTATTTAAAATAATAAAACATATATATATTTTATTATTTTATAAACAAGAATTCAAAGTATTAAGTTGATAAAAATTTATAATTTACTAAGAAGAATATTCCTAAGTTATAACTAAAAATAAAATGTTTTAAATATATAACAAATTTTTGTTTAAGAAGATTGTATTAAGATATAAAAGTGGATTTTTTATTGGAATATGACAAATTTATAGCTGGTGAAAGGACTTGAACCTTCAACCTACTGATTACAAATCAGTTGCTCTACCAATTGAGCTACACAAGCATTTAATTATTCTAAACACTAATTCTACACTCACAATTAAATTTATAAAAATTGTTATGTTAAATTTAAGTATCGAGGGTGAATGACGGGACTTGAACCCGCGGATGGCGGAATCACAACCCACTGCCTTAACCACTTGGCTACACCCACCTTGATATATATAATATACTGTATAGATATACTAATGAAAAATCAAACAAATGAAAATAAAAATTTTTTTATTACTTGTGTCTTTAAATGGTTGCGACTATAAAGTATATATGACGCAACCTTCGCAAGTATCTGATATTTTAGAATTCTTCAATTATCAAAAAGAGCTTGTTATTATACAGCACAACGGTAAAATTCATAATGATTTGAATAAAAACTCACAATACGTAAAACAAAAAGATAAAGTTGAAATTATTACAATTGTTGGAGGTGGTTGACAAGTTAACTTTCTAAAGTTAAAGAAATTCTACCTCGTTCTGTATCTTTATAAATAATTTTTATAAGTATCTGGTCACCAAGTTTGTATAACGAAGCAAGATTTGTTGTTTTACTTTGTTTTTGTGGGATTTCAGAACTATGTAAGAAACATTTTATCCCTAAAACATTAATAAAAATACCAAAATCTTTTATAGAGGTAATATTACCTATATAGATTGTCCCAATAGACAAATTTTTGTTTACTTTACTAAAAATAGCCAATTTTGAACTAACATGAGCAATATGAAAATAATCTTTAATTTCAAGAAATTTAAAAGGCATAAAAAGGTTTTTATTATTTGTCCTTAAGTAATATTTCGGAATATTTGAATTTAATACAAAAAAATTCAAACCATTAAAAATTACGAGCTTTCCCTTGCCTAGTGGTTTTTCAATTTTGGCATAAATCGTCATATTTGTAAAATCAATTTGTCGTAGACGATTCCATAAATAAATTGATTCTAGTCGTTTTAAAGAAACAATTATTCGGTTATGATTATTAGTAATATCAAGAATTAAAAATTCACCAACAAAATTGGTATTTAATAATTCGCTTGGATCTATTGTAGGATAAATAGAAATTTCTTTTAATGGTAAAAAACATATTTGTTCTAGCCCAAGATCAACTAAAGCATAATTAGATTCTACCCCTATTATAATACCAGCTAATATATCGTTTTTTTTTATTTGGTAACTATACTTTGATAAAATTAGACCAAATTTATTAAAATCGAATTTTGATGTGACGGTAGGTAAAGGCATAATTTTTTCTTTATTTGTTTGATAATAAGAATCGATATATACAAAATTTATTCTTGGGATTTTATATCATAATGTTTTTCTAAATAAAATATTATAGGATTAATAATTTCTGCTACTTCATCACTAGATAATGTTCGATTTTTAGATTGAAATTGTAATTTAAAACTTAAACTGCAATAGTCTTTTTTTATAGGCTTCTTTGAGTAATAATCGAATAAACTTACGGATTTTAATAATGGTTGTCCAAATGTAGAAATTATTTGTTCAATTTCTTTAGAAAATATAGATTTTTTTACTATGAAACTTAAATCTACATTAGAAATTGGATATGAAGAGTATGGCAAATAATTAATCAACGTCTTACTCTGTGAAAAAATATTTAATACTTCAATGTCCATTTCAAATAAGTAAATTTTTCTACTTATATTATTCTCCAAAGCTAACGTTGGATGTATTTGACCGAACACACCCAATTTTTGATTCCCTATAAATAGCTCAGTTGTAAGATTAGGGTGAAATTTTGTTGCATAATTAGTTACTGGGTTCCAATAAATTGATATTGGAATATTTAATTTTTGGATAAGATTTTCAAGAAGGCCTTTGGCTTCAAACCAATTTATAGGTGAATTTTCGTTATCCCAATTTAAACGGAAATTTTTTCCTCCAAAAACTCCACTAATAACTTCGACTTCTTTTTTATTCCCGTTTGCTAAAAGTTTATAAATTCTACCTAATTCAAAAGTCTCAAAGCTTTTACCAATATTTTTTTGGTTAAACTGGATTTTGTCTATTAACCCGTCTAACAAGCTTACCCTTAAAGCCGAGGACTCATTAAAAAGTGGATTTTTTAATATTATGTCATCTTCAGAATGTTTTTTTATTAATACAGAATGAATACTTTCATTAAAGCCTAAATTTATAAAATAATTCCTTAGTTGTCTTTTAAGTTTTTCAATTTTGGTCAAGTAACCTATTTGATGATTCCTTAGATTTAAAGGTTCAAACTTATTAAACCCAATAGTTCTTACAACTTCTTCTATAACATCTACTTCTCGTTCAATATCAAGCCTTCTTGTTAAAGGAATAAATAAATAGCAATTTTGATCTGTTTCAAAACGAACTTTAAAATTAAGTAATTTTAAATTTGTTATTATTTCAAAATTACTTAATTGAGTATTTGTATTAGAAGGTCCTGTTAATCTCTTTAGGTTTTCATAAACGATTTTTATTTTTTTTTCAGATTGTTTTACATAGCTTAAAAGTAAAGAAGAGTTATTTTTTAAATTAAAGAAAATATTTTTATTATTAATCATATTCTCAAACTTTATATTCTGGGTCCAAAATATATGCATTAATCTTAAATGCGCTTGTTCAATTAAATTTAAGTCACTTTGTTTCTCAAGCTTTATTGAATAATCAGTTCGTAACCCTAGAATCTTTGATGATTTTTTTATTTTTTTTGAATCATATAAACCATACTGAAGTATTATATATGAAGTATTTGTGTTTACAAGAGTATAATAATTTTGAATTAAACCTGCTATAGAAATTATTTTATTATTAATTTTTAAAACTAAAACATTGTTGGTTAATTCTATTGTTTTTGATTCTTCTATAGGAAAGAAAGACTTTTCTTTAGCATAATTAGGAACAAAAACCATCTCTGACGTCCCGGTAAGCTCTTCTAATGCTTCTAGATCATAAGCAAAAAAAACTTGGCCTGTTTCTAATAGTAAATAATTTATAGTATCTATAATATTATTAACCGGTTTAAAACCCATTAGTAATAATCGTTTTTTTATCCAATAAGGAGATTCTTTTATTTTTAGCTTTTGACTTTTCATATTAAATAAAGTCACGCATTCATTCGAATGCAATAAATTTTCGCTTGTTAGATTTTTTATAACTGTACTAAAAGATTTTTTTTGTAAATAACGTTCCCATAAAGAGTATTCCCATCTAAATGTTTTATACTGTTTAAAAGATTCAAAATTTATATTTTTTAATAAAAATTTATAATTAATACTTTGACTATAAAAATCCCAGGTTGAATTTACCGATTTTTTATATGAATTTAATAAAATTAAAGGTTTTATATTGGTAGGTGTTTGCAAAAATAAATTAGAATTAAAAAGAGCAATTATTTCAGTTATTAGACCTCTCATGTTTGATACATCGGCCCTATTTGCTGTAAAACTAATATCTAAAATAAGATCATTACTTTTAAAACATTTTTTCTTATCTATACTTTCAATTTCAAAACCTGCAAGAGTTAATCTATTGACTAAATCAATTAAAGTTAAATTTTGTAGCCCTATTAGCTCCTGTACCCATTTTAAAGAAATATACATAAAATTTTATAGTCATTAAAAAATAGATAGATACATATATGTAATAAATCTTAGCTCAATTCTATTTTAAGATTCAATTAGCTAAAGATATAAATTTGTTTAAGCCCTAGTAAACGTCAAGTTATTTTCCGCTGAATATCTTTCCATAAATCTCATAAAGCGATCCCAGGCCTCAGCATTTTTCATAATATAAAGAGCTTGGAGTGTTTTTGGTTTCCCTTCAATAAATTTAGCATTAAGATCTTTTGTACTTAACGTTCCTTCCTTATCAATCAGAAACATACCTGTTATCTCACTTTCTGGGTTAACTACTGTATAAAATAAACTAGCATCTTCAAAAATAAAAGTTGCTGTACCTGTAGTCCCATCTGTTGATCGTGTTATATTAATAGTAGGTATAGTAGTTTCTTCAACCCCTTTGATAAATTGTATTATAGCTTTCATACTGCTCCTAATTAAATTATTACTATTATTCTAATATTTATAAATAATAGAGAACTATATATTATTAAAAAAAAAAAAACAACCCAATAGAAAGAAGTATCTAAAATTTGACTTTTTTATGAAGTTAAACTATAAGATGATCGTATTAACTAAAAATAATAATACCAATACTAGTAGTAACAATTATTATTGTTACTAAAAAAGATAATAATAAATTATTATATATAACCTATGCGAAAAAAAACAATTCAAGTAATTTTAACGAAAGATGTTCAGAAATTAGGTAAACAAGGCACTCTTATTAAAGTTAAGCCAGGATATATTAGGAATTATCTAATTCCTTTAAAACTTGGTAAAATAGCTACACCTAATTTAATTAACCAATTTGAATTACAACAAAAAGAATCAGAAGCAAAACAAATACAATTTAGTAAAAAGTGTGCTATTAATAAAGAATTATTAGAAAATTCTGCTAAATTTACGATTAAGAAAAAAATCTCTGAAAATGGTATTTTTTATGGTAAAATTACGAAAAAACATGTATTAGATTTAATAATAGATAATGTAGATTTAACCATAGATTTAAATAAAAACCAACTAGAGCTACCTGATATGAAAGAATTAGGAGAATATATTATTGAAATTGTTTTAACAACAGATGTTATAGCTAAAATTAATATCGAAATATTACCTGAATAAAATATTGTGGGAAAGAGGGACTTAGAATTATCTGATTTAGAAACAATACTCCCTTATAATCTATTAGCTGAAAAACTTGTGTTAGGAAGTATTTTAACAATACCTGAAGCGATTCTATTAGTTAGTGAAAAATTACCCATTGAAGCTTTTTACTTAAAGACGCATCAAATTATTTATAAGGCTTTATTAATACTTTATGCTGAAGGTAAAACAATTGATTATATAAATTTAATTACATGGACCCAAGATAATGGTTTTTTACTAAAAATTGGTGGAGCACATGTAATTATAAATCTTTTAAATCAAATGCATACCTTAAGTAATCTAGAAGAATATATAGCATTAATTTATGAAAAATACTTAAGAAGATCATTAATTGAACTTGGAGAGGAAATAATTGAAAGTGGTTATTTAACAGAAATACCATTAGAAATAATTTTTACTAAAATTGAACAAAGTTTTTTTCTCATTTCTGAAACTAAATCAAAAAAACATATGATTAGTGTCCAAGAAGGATTACAACAAGTTTTAAAGGAAATTGAAGAAGGTTTACGGATACCAAAGTTACCTGGGTTAAAAACAACGTTTCTAGAGTTTGATATAATAACTCAAGGGTTCCAAAATTCTGATCTTATTATAATTGCTGGTCGTCCTTCAATGGGCAAAACTGCTTTTGCTTTTAATTTGGCAAAAAATATTGCTCAAAACCATAAAACAGGGGTAATTTTTTTTAGTTTAGAGATGACTCGCCAACAATTACTCTATAGACTATTGGCTTCCGAAGTTGGAATAACAAATACAAGATTAAGAGCCTCAAGGATTAAAGAAACTGAATGGCTTAAAATAAATAATACGATTAAGGATTTATCACAATTAAGACTTTTTATTGATGATACTCCTGATTTATCTGTAGGTGAAATAAAATTAAAAGTAAAAACAATTAATCTTGAATCTTCAAATCAAATAAGTTTGGTAGTCATTGATTATTTGCAATTACTTGAAGGTGTAAACCAAGACGGAAATAGAGTCCAAGAACTTTCTAAAATTACGAGAGCTTTAAAAAAATTAGCCCGTGATTTAAATATTCCAATTATTGTTTTATCTCAATTAAGCAGAAATGTAGAGAGTAGAGTAAACAAAAGACCAATCTTAGCAGATTTAAGAGAAAGTGGTTGCATTACTTTTTCAATTAAAAAATCTAGTCAGCAGATAAATAAAATAAAAGAAAATTCTATTTTTTGTTGGAACGGTAATTATATTTCTAAGCAAAAAATTCGTAATGTTAAATTTACTGGTCAAAAACCCGTATATAAATTAGAAACGAACCTAGGTTGGTCTTTGTTAATAAGTAGTAATCATAAAATCTTAACTAATAAAGGTTGGAAAAAAATTGATCAGTTAGCCTTAAATAATTTTATTAGTGCGAAATTATTGATAGGATTTAAATCTTTAAATAATTTAAGCAAATATTCTATAACATGGGATAAAGTAACTAATATAAGATACCACAAGTTAGCACCTGTTTATGACTTACATATTTCAGATTATTCAAACTATTTAACTAATCATTTAATTATTCATAATTCGATTGAACAAGATGCAGATGTTGTTATTATGCTATATCGTGATGAATATTATAATAAAGATACTTTAGAAAAAAATCTAATTGAATTAATTATAGCTAAACATAGAAATGGTCCAATTGGATCTACAAAATTAATTTTTGACCCAAAATACCTTAGGTTTTTTAATATTTAATCGGTTATTCTAATCTTGTAAATTTAGAATTATAGTTTTTATGGACTCTGCTAATAAAAAAATATAGAATAAATTTTTTATACCTACTAATTAATTAATTAAAATTTAATTTGACCTAAAAGATAGAATTGGTTTATCTTATCTTTTAATACTTTTGTATTTGGTCTTTAAAGCGTCCTTAGTTCAGTTGGTAGAACATAGGTCTCCAAAACCTAGTGTCGAGGGTTCAAATCCTTCAGGACGCGTATCATATAAAAACTAATGCTAAGAATTGGCTGCTGATAAAAATTAAAAACTAGAAATCTTATAATAAATTTTTAATTTTAAAATTATTAAATTCAAAAAAATATATATATATGGCAAAAAAAGTAACTAGCATAATAAAACTTGCTTTATCTGCAGGTAAAGCTGTTCCTGCACCTCCAGTAGGGCCAGCTCTTAGTCAACACGGTGTTAATATTTCGGCTTTTTGTAAAGAATACAATGCAAAAACAGCTGATCAAATTGGTTTGATTATTCCAGTAGAAATATCGGTATATGAAGATAGGTCTTATACATTTATACTAAAAACTCCACCGGCTTCAGTATTATTAGTTAAAGCTACCAATATAAAAAAAGGTGCGTCAGAACCAAATAGACAAATAGTAGGATCAATAACAGCTGATGAGATAAGAAAAATAGCGGAAATTAAATTACCAGATTTAAATACAAAAAGCTTAGATAGTGCTGTTAAAATTATTGGAGGGACAGCAAAAAATATGGGAATCACAATAATTGATTAACATTTAACAAATTTTAAATAACGGGCCTAAAAAAGAATGAGGAAATTGAATAAGCGAACAAAAGAGAACAGACAAAAAATAGAAAAACACTTATATAATCAAGATGATGCAATTCGTCTTTTAAAAGAAACTGCAAATGCCAAATTTATAGAATCAGTTGAAGCACATATTTCTTTATCAATTGATCCGAAATATAGTGATCAACAATTACGAAGTACCCTAATTTTACCTAAAGGAACCGGTAAAACAAAACGTATTGCAGTATTAATGCCTTTAGAAAGTATTACACCCGAGTATAAAGAATTAGCTGATATAATTGGTTCGGATGATTTAATAGAAATAATTACGAAAGGTGATATAAATTTTGATATATTAATTGCCACACCTGATATGATGCCAAAACTAGCTAAGTTAGGTAGAATTTTAGGTCCAAAAGGTTTAATGCCATCACCAAAAGCTGGTACGGTAACAACTGATGTTAAATTAACTTTAGAAGAATTTAAAAAGGGTAAATTAGAATATAGGGCAGATAAAACAGGTATTGTTCATCTATTAATTGGAAAAAGTGATTTTACTGATTCTGATTTATTAGAAAACTTAATTGCTGTCTATACTTCAATTGAAAATAATAAACCTCCTGGTGTAAAGGGACGTTATTTTAAAACTTTTCATATTTGTAGTACAATGGGGCCTTCAATCGAAATTGATATTTCTACCTTAAAACTTTAGATCAATTAAACTAATTATCTTTTGACAAACGAATTAAAAAATATAAAATAAAAATATGACTGAAAAAATTTCAACTTTAATCGATGAACTAAAAACATTAACTTTATTAGAAGCATCAGAACTAGTTAAAGCTATAGAAGAAACATTCGATGTTGACGCATCTGCGGGTGGAGGGGTTATGATGATGAATTCAGGTGCCTCAACTTCTGAAGATATTGGAGCGGTAGAAGAAAAAACAGAATTTGATGTAAGTTTAGATGAAGTACCTAAAGATAAAAAGATACCTATCTTAAAAGTAGTCCGCTCTGTAACAGAACTAGGATTAAAAGAAGCTAAAGAATTAGTTGAGAATACACCAAAAGTGATAAAAGAAGGATTAACAAAAGCGGCTGCAGAAGAAACTAAAAAAACACTTGAAGAGGCTGGTGCAGTTGTAACACTGAAATAATTATTTAATTACTCCTTTAGTAAATATAAAGATCAATTGTGTTTATCTACCCAAAGGGTAGATAAACACAATTGATCTTTATATTTACTAAAGGAGTAATTAAATAATTATTTCCCTAAATACTTTTCAACTTTCTAGAATATTTCTTCTTCGGCATGAGACTCAATTTTACAATCTCCTTGAGGGTAAGCTACACAAGTTAATACAAAGCCTTTCTCAAGATGGTCATCTTCTAAAAAAGCTTGGTCTGTTTGGTCTACATCTCCGTGTACTATTTTCCCTGTACATGAAGAACAAGCCCCAGCACGGCAAGAATATGGAAGATTTAAATCTTGCTCTTCAGCTGCTTCTAAAATAGTTTGGTCTTCTTTACACTCAATAACTCTATCAATATCTAGTGCCTCGTTTATGATATGTATTTTAAACATTAAATTTGTTTTAAAAATAATAAATATTACAAGCAAAATTTATTTTAATCTAAATAATAACGTAGTATATAGTATAGGTAGTTAATTAATTTGTCAAAGTTATCATCGGTATATGTAAATTTCATAGTAAGAAAGTCAAAAACATGTTCACTTAATAGGAGCTTATAACAAATGGCATTACCATGGTACCGTGTTCATACTGTAGTTCTAAATGACCCAGGTAGATTAATTGCAGTTCATTTAATGCACACAGGATTAGTTGCAGGATGGGCTGGTTCAATGGCATTATACGAATTATCTATTTTTGATTTCTCAGACCCTATTTTAAATCCGATGTGGCGTCAAGGCATGTTTGTAATGCCTTTTATGACTAGATTAGGTGTTTCCGACTCATGGACAGGTTGGGATATTGCTGGAGAAAGATCTGAACCAATTGTAAGTCTATGGTGTTACGAAGGAGTAGCTTATAGTCATATTATATTATCAGGTTTATGTTTCTTAGCTGCCGTTTGGCACTGGGTTTATTGGGATCTTGAATTATTCCGTGATCCAAGAACAGGTGAACCTTCTTTAGATTTACCAAAAATTTTTGGTATACATTTATTTTTATCTGGTTTATTATGTTTTGGTTTTGGTGCATTCCATGTAACTGGATTTTTTGGTCCTGGTATTTGGGTTTCTGATGCGTATGGATTAACAGGTCAAGTTCAACCCGTAGCACCTTCATGGGGAGCTTCAGGTTTTAATCCTTTCAATCCTGGTGGGATTGCATCACACCATATGGCAGCAGGAAGCTTTGGTGTCTTAGCAGGTGGTTTCCATTTAACTCTAAGACCTCCTCAACGTTTATATCGTGCACTACGTATGGGTAATATTGAAACAGTACTATCTAGTAGTATTGCAGCTGTCTTTTTTGCAGCTTTTATTACTTCAGGAACTATGTGGTATGGTTCTGCAACAACTCCAATTGAATTATTTGGGCCAACAAGATATCAATGGGATAGTGGATATTTCCAACAAGAAATTGAACGTCGTGTTGAAGTTTCATTAAATGAGGGTTTATCTGAAAGTGAGGCTTGGTCAAGTCTTCCTGATAAATTAGCTTTCTATGATTATATTGGTAATAACCCAGCTAAAGGTGGTTTATTTAGATCTGGTCCTATGAACAAAGGTGATGGAATCGCAGAAGCTTGGTTAGGACACCCAATTTTTAGAGATCGTGAAGGTCGAGAATTGGCTGTGCGTCGTATGCCTGCTTTCTTTGAAACTTTCCCTGTAATTCTAATTGATAAAGATGGAATTATTCGTGCAGATATACCATTCAGACGTGCTGAATCTAAATATAGCATAGAACAAGTTGGTGTTAATGTTAGTTTCTATGGTGGTAAATTAAATGGGCAATCATTTAAAGATGCACCAACAGTGAAAAAATTTGCTCGTAAGGCTCAACTTGGGGAAGTTTTTGAGTTTGATAGAACAAGTTTAGAATCTGATGGAGTATTCAGAAGTAGTCCACGTGGTTGGTATACTTTTGGTCATTTAAATTTAGCATTATTATTCTTCTTAGGTCATTTATGGCATGGTTCACGTACTATATTCCGTGATGTGTTTACTGGTATTGGTTCAGAGGTTACTGAGCAAGTAGAATTTGGTGCATTCCAAAAATTAGGTGATGAAACAACTCGTAAACAAGGTGTAGTATAATTTATTTTTTTAATTAATTAAAAGGAAAAAATATGGGCATAGATTTTTCACAACTTTCACAACCAGCATTAGTGTATGCAACTTTATTGATAGGAACACTAATGGTTCTCTTTTTTGCTGTTTTCTTCCGTGATCCACCTAAAATACTTAAAGAATAATTATATATTTCTAGTTTTATCTTCCCTGTCTATATAAAAATAAAATTATAATTTTATATCGATAGGAAAGATAAAATTGTTAAGTAATTTGTAAATATTAATCCTCATGTTCCTCAAAGGGATCTCTCAAAAATTTTGACCCCGGCCCAAACGCCGTATAAGTTGAATAAGCAGTTATCCCTATTAATAAGCTAGATACAAAAATTATTAAAATTGTAGATGTTTCCATAGTTTTTACTTTATTTATAATTATTAAATTACTATACTGACAAGAAATTGTTATTAATTAACTTAAACTTTATTACATTATGGCTTTCAAAACAAAATTAGGTGATATTTTAAGACCTTTAAATTCTGAATATGGTAAAGTAGCACCAGGTTGGGCTACAACATTACTTATGGGTATAGCTATGCTATTATTTTTAGTTTTTTTATTAATTATTTTACAAATCTATAATTCATCATTAATTTTAAATGATGTTGATGTAGATTGGCAAAGTTTAGGTAATTAATTTAAATCATATGTAAGGTTTCTTTAATTGTATTTAAATACAATTAAAGAAACCTTACATATGATTTAAATTAATTAAGATATTGGTTGTAATTTAGTTTTTTTAGGTAAGCCAGTATAACTACTTACAAATTTCTCAAAATCTTTCCCATCAATTGTCTCAATTTGTGTTAATAATGTCGCTAATTGATCTAATAATAAACGGTTTCTTTCTAATATAGTACAAGCTTTATCAAATCCATCTTCAACAATTTCAATAATTTGCATATCAATTTGATCTGCCACGTCAAGAAAACAATCAGGTCTTGTTTGTAAACGTCGACCAAAAAAGATTGAAGGTTGTGGTAAGTCCATAGCCATTGGGGTTAAACTAGACATACCAAATCTTGTAACCATTTGTCTAGCTAAAGAATTTACTTTAAAAAAGTCATTACTAGCTCCACTAGTTATTTCCATTTTACCAAAAATAACTTTTTCCGCTGCTCTTCCACCAAGGGTACCTATTAGTCTAGAAGATAATTGGCCCCGCGTTAAAAGAGGTTGCTCATCAGGTGTAAACCAAGTTAACCCTTGAGCACGTCCGCGAGGAATTAAGGTTACTTTTTGAACATCATCATGATTTTTTAATAAGGTACCAGCTAACGCATGCCCAACTTCATGGTAAGCAACTAATCGTTTGTTTCGGGAATCATTTAAAAGAACTCCCTCTAAACCAGCAATAATTCTTTCAATAGCTGTATATATTTGTTTAATTGATATTGTTTCTAAGTTAGCCCGAGCTGTTAAAATCGCCGCTTCATTAAGTATATTAGCTAAATCAGCTCCTGAGAAACCAGCAGTTCTTTGTGCAATAAATTTAAGAGATGTTTTTGAATCTATATTTTTATTTCGACTATGAACTTTTAAAATTTCTATACGCCCATAGATATCTGGTAAGTTAACTGTTATTTGTCTATCAAAACGACCAGGACGTAATAAAGCGGAATCTAATACATCAGCTCTATTTGTAGCTGCAATAACAATTATACCACTTGTGGGCTTAAACCCATCCATCTCTGTTAAAATTTGATTTAATGTTTGCTCTCTCTCATCGTTAGTTCCTCCAACACCTGTTCCCCTTTGTCTACCGATTGCATCAATTTCATCAATAAATAAAATACAGGGAGAATTTCGTTCTGCTGTTTCAAATAAATCACGAACACGTGAAGCCCCTATTCCAACGAACATTTCAACAAACTCGGAACCAGAAATACTAATAAAAGGTACACCCGCTTCTCCAGCGATTGCTTTTGCTAATAAAGTTTTCCCTGTTCCAGGAGGACCAACTATGATTACTCCTTTTGGAGGATTAGCACCAACAGCTGTAAATAATTGTGGCATTTTAAGAAAAGAAACAAATTCTTCAAATTCTTGTTTGGCCTCGTCAATACCAGCAACATCACTAAAAGAAACACCAGTATTCGCATCTAATTGAATTTTTGCGCGAGCTTTACGTAAATTCCCAAAAAAGTCATAATTACTCCCTTCTGAAAAAAATAGTTGGAAAACAACTAAAAGTAAAACTGGGACTAAAAGAGCACTTAGAATAGACCATGCTGATTCAAAAGTTACAGCTGGGTGAGCTGTAAAGTCTATTTGAAATTCTCTTAATTTTAAAATTAAAGATGAATTACGGATAGGTACTTTTACACCGATATGCTGTAATTTATCACCTAAAGAACCAAAAGCATCAAACACTACTATTTCAGCATTTTCATATAAATCTACTTTTTTTATATCACCATTTTCTAAATAGCTTAAAAATTTGTCAAAAGAAATCATTTGACTTGGATGACTCTCTTTAAAATTAATTAAATTACTTCCTAATTCTAAAAAATTGTCCCACTTAAAATAAATAAAACCGGAAACAACTGCTAACCCAATCAAAAGTATATAGAAAATCTTTGGGGTTTCATTTTTCATAAATGCCTCTCCTTAGCATACGTTAATAATAATTTATTATTAACACATATAAGAGCAAAAAACAACTAAATAAAAAATTTTATGTAAACTTAATAAAAAATAAAATATAATAATTCTATTTATAACTATTAATTAAATTATTAAATTATATTTTAAACAAAAAACCATGGTAGAAATAGAAAAAGGAGCAAAAGTACGTATTTTAAGAAAAGAATCATATTGGTTTAATGATGTAGGAACTGTTGTAATAGTAGAAAAAGGTGGCTCAAATTATCCTGTTTTAGTTAGATTTGTAAAAGTCAATTATGGTGGTACAAATACATCTAATTTTAAACAAGAAGAATTAATGCAAGTATAAGATTATTATTTCTGTTCAAGTTTTAAATTTAAAACTTGAACAAGAATAATAATACTATTTGTAACTATATAATTCAGTAGATACACCTGGTGAAAGATCTAATATTAATAAAGTATTCACGATTTCTTTCGAGTCCGAGTGGATATCAATAATTTTCTTATATCGACGGATTTCAAACTGTTCACGAGAGTCCTTATTCACATGTGGAGATCTTAAGACACAATATGATCTTTTTTTTGTAGGGAATGAAATTGGTCCCGCTACATTTAAAATTGATTTCTCATTTGCTAAAGCATCTAATATTTTTTTGCAGCATTCATTTAAGACTAAATGATTAAAAGACTGTAAAATAATTCGTATTTTTTCTTTTGACATAAAAATATAACTTATTGAATAATTTTTGAAACAACACCAGCACCAATAGTTCGACCACCTTCACGAATAGCAAATCGCATCCCTTCTTCAATTGCAATTAAAGAAATTAATTTAGCTGTCATTTTAACCCGATCACCTGGCATAACCATTAATGTTTTTTCCCCTTCATCCGTAATAAAACTTAAAATTTCACCTGTAACATCTGTTGTTCTTACATAGAATTGAGGTCTATAACCAGGGAAAAATGGAGTATGGCGACCGCCTTCTTCTTTCGTTAAAATATAAAGTTCAGACTCAAAAGTGTTATGTGGAGTAATTGTTCCAGGTTTTGATAAAACCATTCCACGTTCTATATCACCTTTTTGTAATCCACGTAATAAAATCCCTACATTATCTCCGGCTACACCTTCATCTAAAGTTTTTTGGAACATTTCAACACCAGTTACTGTCGTCGATTTAGTATCACCTAAACCAACTAGATCTACTGTTTCACCTACTTTTACAATTCCACGGTCAATTTTACCAGTGGCAACTGTTCCTCGACCAGTAATTGAAAAAACATCTTCAATCGCCATTAGAAATGGTTTATCAACATCACGAATTGGTGTTGGGATATAACTATCAACTGATTCCATTAAATTATAAATTTTATCAACCCATTTATTATCACCTTTTACTAGATTGGGTTCATTATTAATCGCATCAAGAGCTTGTAAAGCAGAACCAGTAAGTATTGGTATATCGTCACCAGGAAAATCGTAATTAGATAATAATTCTCTAACTTCTAATTCCACTAATTCTACTAATTCAAGGTCATCAACCTGGTCTTCTTTATTTAAAAATACTACAATATGCGGAACACCAACTTGTTTAGATAATAAAATATGCTCGCGTGTTTGAGGCATCGGCCCATCTGCTGCTGAAACAACTAAAATTGCTCCATCCATTTGTGCCGCACCAGTAATCATATTTTTAACATAATCTGCATGGCCTGGGCAATCTACATGAGCATAATGGCGACTTGCTGTTTCATACTCTACATGTGCAGTATTTATTGTTATACCACGTGCGCGTTCTTCAGGTGCTGCATCAATATCTTCATATTTTTTTGCATTATTCGCGTCCCCTGAAAGTGATAAAACAGCTGTAATTGCAGCAGTTAATGTAGTCTTACCATGATCTACATGTCCAATTGTTCCAATATTGATATGTGGTTTCGTACGGTCATATTTTTCGCGAGCCATAATATATAGTCCTTGTATTATTTTATATTTTTTACTTTTGGCGTTTAATTAAATAAGGTTTAATTAATATAAATTATTAAGAACGGAAATGTGCAAAAGCTTTATTTGATCTTGCCATACGGTGAGTTTCATCTTTTTTACGGATTGAATTACCTGAGCCTTTCGAAGCATCTATAATCTCATTTGCTAACTTGATTGCTATTGTTTTTCCCGAGCGGGCTCTGGCAAATTGGATAATCCAACATAAGCCTAAATTAATACCTCGAAACTTTTTTACTTCAATAGGTACTTGGTAAGTAGAACCTCCAACACGCTTAGCTTTTATCTTAACTGCGGGACTTACATTTTTTACAGCTTTTTCAAAAATTTTTAATGGCTGACTATTTGTTCTTTCTTTTATAATATCAAAAGCCTCATAAATTATTTTTTGTGCTACGGTTTTCTTACCACTTTTTAAAATTTTTGATATCATTAAATTTACTAAAAAACTATCATAAACTGAATCAGCTATGGGAAATTTTCTTTTTTTATTTGTACGACGTGACATAATTTGTTTTATTAATCTTTTATTTTATTTTACTGGTTTTTTCATTCCATACTTTGAACGACCCTGACGTCGGTCTTTTACTCCAATTGTATCCAAAGTTCCTCTAATAATATGATAACGTACTCCTGGTAAATCTTTTACCCTTCCACCACGAAGTAAAACAACAGAATGTTCCTGCAAATTATGACCAATCCCAGGTATATAAGCTGTAACCTCAAATCCAGAAGTTAATCTTACTCGGGCCACTTTTCGGATTGCTGAGTTTGGTTTTTTTGGTGTAATTGTATGAACCCTAGTGCACACACCTCTACGTTGAGGACAACTTTTTAATGCAGGTGATTTTGTTCGGGGTTGTATTTTTTTACGTCGTACTCGAATAAGTTGTTGTATAGTTGGCATATATTTAAATTTTAATTAATTAATAGGTTTTAGCTAACCACATTTTCAATCTTGTATTTTTTTAAGAACCTTTCAACACGACCTTCGGTATCGATTATTCTTTGCGATCCTGTATAAAAAGGATGGTTACCTGACCAAATATCAACATGTAATTCAGGTTTTGTTGAACCTACAATCATGATTAATTGTCCATCATAATAGACTTTTGTATCATTAAACCATTTTGGGTGTATATTCTTTTTAGGCATATAAATAATGTTTATAATAAGTATATAGTAAAATATTGTTTTAAATTAACGTTTTGAGTACTGAGAAGCTTTTCTGGCTTTTTTTAAACCATATTTACGACGTTCTTTAATTCGTGCATCACGTTTTAAAAATCCTTCGAATTTCAAAATAGGTCTAAAATTAAGCTTATCAACTTTACAAAGAGCTCTTGCAATTCCTAATCTTATTGAATCAGCCTGCCCAGTTAAACCACCACCTTTTACATTTGCAATAATTTTATACTTTTTATCTAATTTAACTTTTTTTAAAGGTAAACTTATTTGATTTAAGTAGGTAAAATTTTGCTGAAAGTATTGTTCTGCTTTATGACCGTTTACCTCACATGTTATTTGTGAAGTGGATTCTGTAAAAGGCACTAAATAAACGATTGCTGTAGATTCTTTTTTTCTACCAATCCCATAAATATGAGGATTAGTTTGGTTTTTACTTGTCATAAACTTTAATTTATTATAATTCTATTTTTTGAGGCTTTTGAGACATATGTGGATGCTCTTCACCTTTGTATACTTTTAATTTTGTAAATAGTTTTCGACCTAAACGATTTTTTGGTAGCATCCCTTTAATAGCCTTTTCAAGAATACGTTCTGGTATACGAATTTGTAAATCTTCAAAACTTTCAACTGTTTTACCACCAGGTCGACCGGAATGACGAAAGTATAATTTTTGTACACGTTTTTTACCACTTACATTTATTTGACTTGCATTTACTATTATAATGTAGTCACCAACATCTTGTGAAGGGGTAAAAATGCTTTTATTTTTACCTCTTAGTAAATTAGACACTTCTGTAGCTAATCTACCTAAACATTTATCTTTTGCATCAATTATATACCATTGTTGTTTTAAATCAAGTTTCGACGGGATAAAAGTATCTTTCATAATAATATTAAGTTTCTATAATAAAATTGAGATTGAATGCGTATAAAAACGCTAATAAGAATATAAAGTATTAATCAGTAGGAGGCTCATAAAAAAGAGTTAATTTATTCTTTATTTCTTCTACCGATTTTGGACCGAGCCCTTCTATACTTATTAAGTTAGGAGAAGGGTATTCCATTAAATCCCAAGTAAAATTAATATTAACCTTATTTAAAGCTTTAATTATTCGGTTTGATAAACCTAAGCCTTTTAAAGACCCACTCTCCATATCATTTACGCGTTTTAGTAATCTTTCCTCTGGTGTGATTTTTTTATTACCATTAATTTTCTCTTGCTTTTCAGTTTCCTCAATAATTTTTCCTTTTTCGGAATTTATTTCTGCCTCTCTAACTTCAATTGTTTCTTTTTTTAACTTTGCTTTAGTTTTTTTTATTGTTTTCTCACTGTCGAGTTCCGTATTTATAGAAACAAGATCTTTTTTACTAGGTTTTTCTATTTCCTTGTAATCAAAACAAGGAAACTCCATATTAGTAATTGTTGATAACATATAACCTATCATATTTCGAGCTTGTATCAATGCTTGATGAGGTAATAAAGTACCATTAGTAAAAATTTCTAGATGAAGTTCCTCATTTGTGTTTTCAACATCCTGCGGTAATGGTTTAATATAAGAGTTAACCTTTAATACAGGTGCAAAATTAGAGTCGATTGGAATAAAATCTGCAGCTCCTTCTAATTTTTGGTTTTTAGCTAGAATATAAGATTTCCCGTATTCTATTTTTATTGATAATTCAATTATTGATTCATCAGAGATTGTTAATAAATGAGTACTAGGGTTTAAAACTTTAATACCATTAGGTAACGTAATAGCTCCCGCAGTTATTATAGCTGGCCCTTGCGCTTTTAACAGTCCATAACAAGCTTGACCAGTGTTATTTTGATCATATATAATAATTTCTTTTAAATTTAATATGATCTCAAGAAGGTCTTCACGAACCCCTTCTAAAGGAGTAAATTCATTATTTATACCTGCAACTCGAACACCAGTAATTCGAAACCCATATAAATTTGAAAGTAAAGCACGTCTTAACATATTACCAATTGTAGTACCTTCACTTTGTTCTAATGAAGTAAAAACAAAATGCCCATAAAATTCATTATGGTTTAATAAATCTAAGTCTACACACTTACATTTACTATTTATCTTCATTATTTATCTCCTTTTGATTAATATCTATTTATTTTATTTATCTAGAGCCATAATAAATAGATATATCTTGTAGTTTTTTTTTATAAATTGGACTATTTCATTATCTTTACAAAAAAATTTTCTACTTCTTCTTAACGTTTAAACCCTTCTACGTTTTGGAGGGCGACAACCATTATAAGGTATAAACGTTACATCTTTTATAGAAACGATTCTTATTCCTTTTTGATAAACTGCTCTAATGGCAGGTTCTCTACCTGGTCCAGAACCTTTTATAACAACTTCTAATCTTTTAAGTCCATATGATTCTTTAGCTATTAATGCAGCTTTTTCAGCAGCCTTTTGCGAAGCAAATGGCGTACCTTTACGAGACCCTTTAAAATCAACAGTCCCCGATGAAGCCCATGATAATGTGTTTCCATTTAAATCACTTACGGTTACAATTGTATTGTTAAAAGTAGCGTGTACATGCATAGTTCCAGTAACAATAGTGCGCTTCATTTTTTTTTTCATTTCTTACATTCTCCAACCTGTGGTTAAATTTTCTAAATATGGTTTACTTGTTTTTTCCTGCCACTGTTTTTTTTCCTCCTCTTCTAGTTCTAGCGTTAGTTCGTGTTCGTTGTCCTCGAACAGGTAATCCTGCACGATGGCGACGACCTTTAATTGAACCATTTTCCATTAATCGTTTTATATTTAAATTTGTTAAACGGAATAAATCGGCTTCAAGTTGGTAATTTTTTTCTAGAACCTTTCTCAAGTTACTAATATCTTCGTCAGATAAATCTTTTGTTCTCACACCCGCATCATCAGCAGCTTTTAATCCTGCACTATCTAAAATTTCTTCCGCCCTAGATAAACCAATACCATAGATTCCAGTTAAAGCATATTTAATTTTTTTATTGTTTGCAAGATCTATACCAAGAAATCGAACCATATTTTATCTCCATTTTCTTTTTAAATTTAACCTTGTCGTTGCTTATGTTTAAGATTAGTACAAATTACTTGAACTCGACCATGGCGACGGATAATTCTACATTTTTCACACATTTTTTTTACTGAAGGTCTAACTTTCATATTGTTTTATAAATTATATAATTTTTTTTTTACTAACTTTAAACTATTTTTTACTTTAAAAATTTAAAACATAGCTTCAGCATTTAATAAATTTCTAACTTTCCTAAAAGTATCTACTAAAACATTAACTAAAATAAGTTGAGAAGTTAATCCAAACCCACGTAAATTTAAATTATTTACTGGTAATAAATATTCTAAACCGTTAAGTAGAATAAGAACACCAATAAGAAATACCGCATTTAAAATTGTTAATCTTTTAATGGTTATCGATAAGTATTTTTGGGTTGACTTACCTGGAGTAATTCCTTTTATTGTAACAGAATTTTTACGAAATTGTTCAGTCATATCTTTTGGATCTAAAAGTATGGTTGAATAAAATGATGTAAAAAAAAAGACTAATATACCATAAGTAGACCAATAAAAAATTTTTCCGATTCCCAAAGTTAAATTTGTGGAAAAAGAATTCAAAAAAGAAAACAATTCGATATTAATAAGTTGTCCGTAGATTAAGTTAGCAAGAGAAGATAAAATAACCATTACTGAAGAAGTAAAAACTAAAGGCATTACACCAGCTTGGTTAACTCGAAGAGGTAAATTACTATTATTCCATAATGAAAATTTATTTACATTACGTAATAATTGACTCGCGGAAACTAATGGAATTTTTACCATTGCTTCATTTATATAAATACACCCAACTGTTGTTAATAAAAATATTCCACCAATAAAAAAACTAATTATAATATTTTGATTTGACAGAGCTAAAATCATAGCTCTAAGTTGGTCAGGAAAGTTTGAAACAATATTAAAACAAATTAATATTGATGACCCGTTACCTATACCATCTTTTGTAATCAATTCACTAAACCAGAGAATAATCATTGAACCTGCTATTAAGGTCAGGCTTAATTGAATTAATACTAGAACGTTCCAATTAAATATTAATGGACGAAAACTATAAGTTGTAACAATACTTTCAATAATCGCACAAAAAAAAGTTAAATATCTAGTATAATCTGTAAGCTTACGTCGACCATATTCACCTTCTTCTTTTTGTAATTTTAAAAGAGTTGGATTAATAGTAGTTAAAAGTTGTATTATAATAGAAGCATTTATATTAGGTAAAATCCCAAGACTTAATATACTAAAAGAAGCGTTTTCACCTCCAGAAAAACTATTTAAAATCGAAGCAACAGCTGTTGTTGAAGTATTTGATTCTAATAAAGGAGAAAATGTTTTAATATCTATATAGGGGAGCGGTATAAAGCTACCGATTCTAACTAATGTAAGTAAACCAATTGTTAAAAAGAAACGTTGTCGAAAAGAAGGAGTATTTTTACTTCGTAATTGTAAATTCATGGAAAAATTTAAATAAATAGATATTTTTCTTATATTAACAAATATTTTTCCCACTAATCTTTTTAGTTTTATATTTATTTCCCTAAGACTTGTTCGAGAGAAATTTGTCGTTTTTGCATCACTTGTTCAATTGTATTTAAACTTTTTAAAGCAACAATAGTAGCCCTAGCGTTATTTAGAGGATTATTAGAACCAAGTTGTTTTGATAAAATGTTTTTAATACCAGCAAGTTCTAAAACAATACGTACTGAACCCCCAGCAATAACTCCTGTACCTGGAACGGCAGGTCTAATAAAAACTTTAGAGCCACCCGCTATACCAACCATAGCATGAGGGATTGTTTTACCTTCAGCAATAGGGATCGTTAATACATTTTTTTTTGCATCAGTTTCTGCTTTTTTTATAGCAGTACTAACTTCTTCAGCTTTACCAACACCTACCCCAACTCTTTCTTCCATATCACCAACAACAACAGTTGCCCGGAAACTTATTTTTTTACCACCTTTTACTACTTTCGAAACCCGAGAAATTTTTACTACCCTTTGTTCCCAACGAATTTTTTTATTTGGAGTGTTCATAAATGTGATAAAAGACTAAAAAAATTTATATTTAAAACCTATAATTACTAAAAACTTAACCCAACTAACCTAGCACCTTCAGCTAGTTCTTTTATTCTTCCGTGATAAGATTTTTTCCCTCTATCAAATATTATTTCTTTAATATTTTCTTCTAGTAACCTTGCTCCAATAATTTCTCCGACAATTTTTGAAGCCATTTTATTTGAAGTTTTTTCGCATTTTGCTTTTACTTCTAATTCCAATGTAGAACAACTTATAATTGTTTTTGAACAAGAATCATCAATAACTTGGGCGTAAATATGTTTATTTGAACGAAAAACAGCTAAGCGTGGTTTAATATTATTACCTTTAATTATTTTCTTCTCTCTCTTTCCCATAATTTATTATTTCCCTGATTTTCCTACTTTACGTTTAATAATTTCACCTTTATATAATATGCCTTTACCTTTATATGGTTCAGGAGGACGTTTACTTCTTATTGTTGCAGCTAATTGGCCGACAAGTTCATTATCAAACCCTGTAATAATTATCCCTACGTTTTTTTCTACTTTAATCTCAATCCCTAGAGGTATTGCTATTAAAATTGGATGACTATAACCTAAGTTTAAAACTAAATCTTTACCTTTTAATTGAGCACGATAACCAACTCCTTGAAGTTCTAGTGTACGTTCAAATTTTTGTGAAACTCCAACTACCATATTATTAATTAAAGTTCTACTCAGGCCATAGAGTTGATTCGCGATCCGTGTATTTTCATTTTTCTTTACGTAAATAATATTATCACTTAATTCAACTGAAATTACATCTGAAATTTTTCTAAAAAGTTTCCCATGTGGCCCCGAAACTTCAATATTGTTTTGATTAATCTCAACTTGAACATTAGATGGTACCTTTATAGGTAATTTACCGATTCTTCCCATATAAATTTAAACCTTTATTACCAAATATAACAAATAACTTCACCACCCACGCCTAATTTTTTTGCTTTATTATTTGTAAGAATTCCTTTAGAAGTTGATAATATAGCTATTCCTAAATTACTTAAAACATTAGGTAAATTGCTTTTATTCACATAAATCCTTAAACCAGGTTTACTTATTCTTTTAATCCCTGTAATAATTGGTTGTCTTTTTTGACTATGATATTTTAAACAAAGTAATAAATATTTTCTATTAGAAACTTCAATTTCTTCAAAATTAGAAATATAACCTTCTTCTTTTAAAATTTTTACAACTGAATAAGTTACTTTTGTTTTTATAACTCTAACAATTTGGTGGCGAACTAAATTTGCATTCCTAATGCGAGTTAATGTGTCTGCAATAATATCTGTTGTCACTATATTTTCATACTCCTTTTTAATCAGTTAATGGGAAACCAAACTCTTTTAAAAGAGCAATACCTTCAATTTTTGTTTGTGCTGTTGTTACTATGGAAATATTAAAGCCTTTTATTTGGTCTACATTTTCATAGCTAATTTCAGGGAATACTAACTGCTCTTTTAATCCAAAATTATAATTACCATTACGATCAAACCCTTTTAAGCTTAATCCTCTAAAATCTCTAATTCTTGGTAAAACAAGATGAATTAATTTTTCTAAGAAAGCATACATCTTTTTACTTCGAAGGGTTACTGTTATCCCCAAAACCATTTCTTCTCGAACTTTAAATCCTGCTATAGATTTTTTTGCTTTTGTTAAAATTGGTTGTTGTCCTGTGATTAAACGCATTTCATCAACCGATTTTTGTAATGTTTTGTTATTTTGACCATCCACCCCTAACCCACGGTTTAGCTGAATTTTAACTAATTTTGGGACTTGGTGATTATTCTTATAGTTAAATTGTTTAACTAAATTAGGGAATACTAAATCTTTATATAGAAATTTTAAATTTTTTGCTTCAATTTCATTATCATTTATCATAAAATATTACTCCTGGTAAAGTGATACATTTGAACTATGGATTGGGAATTCAATCCTTTTAATTTCACCATTTTCTTCAGGTCTAGTAGGTTTAACATGTTTAATCCTTATATTGATACCTTCAATAATAAGTTTGTTTTCTTGTTTTATGATTTTTTTTACCAGACCTACTTTTCCTTTTTCTTGTCCAGAAATTATTTTTACTTTTTCACCTATTTTTACGTGTACCTTCATTTTTAAAGTAGCTTTTTTCTTCATTTAAATAACCTCAGGGGCTAATGAAACAATTTTAGTAAAATCTTTATCACGAATTTCTCTTGCAATTGGCCCAAAAATTCTTGTACCTTTTGGGTTTTTATCCATATTAATAATAACGGCCGCATTATCATCAAAACGAATGCTAGTACCATCTTTCCGTGAAGCAGCTTTTTTTGTTCTTATTACGACAGCTTTAACAATGTCAGATCTTTTAGTTAACATATTTGGTGTCGCTTCCTTTACAACCCCAATAATAATATCACCAAGTTTTGCATATTTCCGACGCCCACCTAGTACACGAATGCACATAATTTTTTTTGCACCTGTATTATCTGCTACTGTTAAATACGTTTGTGGTTGTATCATAATATAATAAATTTTAAAACCTTAATTAACGATTACTGCTTTATTTAATATTTTTTTTACTATCCAACGTTTCTTTTTACTTAATGGTCTACTTTCTTCTAATAATATTTCATCCCCAATATTACAAATATCCTCTGCATCGTGTGCTAAATAACGTTTTGTTCTAACTATAATTTTTGAATAAAACTTATGTTTATAACGATACTCAACAGCAACAACAACACTTTTTTGCATTTTATTGCTTATTACAATACCAAGTCTCTGTAGTTTAACCATAAATCATTATTCCATAAATCATTATTCCTTAAGATAATTTTCTAATTACTTTTTTGTATCATTAATAACTGTGCCAATCTATGTTTTCCATGTTTAAATTGATGCGATTTAAAAGATTGTTTTGCTCCACGTCGTACACGTAATTTAAACAATTGTTTTTTTATATTTAAAATCTCATTTTCTAACTCATTTTTATCTAAATTTTTAATTTCATCGATTTTTGGTAGACTCATAATAGATTTTCTTCTTTAATTTATAAGGAATTTTGTTTTAATTGGTAACTTATAAGAAGCAATTATCATTGCTTCTTTTGCAAGTTTTAAAGGAACACCGCTTAACTCAAACAAAATAGTTCCAGGTTTAACTACAGCTACCCAATAATCAACTGACCCTTTTCCTGATCCCATTCTTGATTCTGCGGCTCTTGCAGTTACTGGTTTATCTGGGAAAACCGTTATCCATAATTTCCCACCCCTTTTTGTATATCGTGTAATTGTTCTTCTCGTCGCTTCAATTTGACGAGATGTTAACCAGGTAGGTTCTAATGCTTGAATAGCATAATCACCAAAACTAATCTTATTTCCTCTTGAGGCTTTCCCTTTTAATCTACCACGGTGTTGTTTTCGGAATTTTGTTTTTTTAGGGCTAAGCATTTTCTTAAATTTTATAATGTTATTAAATAAATTTTTGCGCTAAGATTTCATTTTTAAAAAGCCATATTTTAATTCCTAAAATACCATATGTTGTTTGGGCTACTTTATAAGAATAATCAATATTAGCACGTAATGTTTGAAGCGGAACACGACCTTCACGAACCCATTCTGTTCTTGCAATCTCAGCGCCATTTAGCCGACCTGCTATTTGAACCTTAATACCTTTTAATTCGTCTTCTGTTCTGTAGCGTCTAAGAATTTCTCGGATACATTTTCGGAATGAAACTCTTTCTTCTAATTTTTTTACTAAAACGTCAACTAATATACTAGCTTCTGTATAGGGTTTTGTAATTTCAACAATATTAATTAAAACTTTTTTGTTTTTTAAAAGCGCACTAAGTTCTTGATCTAATGTTCTTAATAATGATCCTGATTTCCCTACAATACGCCCAGGTACTACAGATTGTATTTCAATATATAGTCTTTTTTTTGTCTCATTACGTTTAATAATAAGTTTGGTAATACCTGAATAACCAACATTATTTGAAATCAGAAATTGAGATATATATTCTCTAATTGTATAGTCTTCTTTCAAAAAAGAAATATAAGAATTTGTTCCACTATACCATAATGATCGATCTTCTTGTACAATTCCCAGCCTAAAGCCTAAAGGATGTGTTTTATGTCCCATAATCTAGTCTCGTATTAGTTTTATTAAAAATTTATTTATGAATCTATTAAGTATTAGGTTCTAAAATTATGGTAATATGACAAGTTGGTTTACGAATTTGATAACCTCTCCCTTGCGCACGTGGTCTAAACCTACGTAATACTGGACCTTGATCAGCAAAGACTGTTTTAACAATTAGATCTTCTTTATTAAGACCATTATTGTTTTCAGCATTTGCAGCGGCTGAATTTAATACTTGCCAAATTGGTCCACAAGCTCTATAAGGCATAAATTGTAATAGCATTAAAGCTTCTAAATATGAACGACCACGAATCTGGTCTAAAACACGTCGAACTTTATGCGATGATATTCTAATATATTTACTGACAGCTTTTGCTGTTTGTTTATTTTTCATTTGTTTATTAAATATTTATTTCTTTTTTGTACGTCTGTCACTACTTTTTATATGAGAACGAAAGTTTCGAGTTGGTATAAATTCTCCAAGCTTATGGCCAATAATTTGGTCAGATATAAAAAGGGGGATATGCTTTTTACCATTATATACTGAAATTGTATGACCAATCATCGCTGGAATAATCATAGATGAACGTGACCAAGTCTTAATTGATGTTTTTTTTCCAGTTTTATTCATTTTTTCAATTTTTTGTAGCAAATGATAAGCTATAAAAGGGCCTTTACGAAAAGATCTTGCCATAAATTTATTTAAAGATAAAATTATAAAAATAATTAAAAGAACAGTTAGTCTTATACTCTCGAACGAACTATATAAATATCACTATATTTATCTTTTTTTCTTGTTTTAACACCAAGTGCAGCTTTCCCCCAAGGAGTATAAGCTTTTGGACGCCCAATAGTTGCACGACCTTCTCCACCACCATGTGGATGGTCACAAGGGTTCATAACAGAACCACGTACCGTTGGTCTAATACCCAACCAACGTTTACGCCCTGCCTTTCCTAACTTAACATTATTACTATCTCGGTTGCTTACAGTACCAATTGTTGCATAACAACTTTTATGAACAATCCTAATTTCTTTAGAGGGTAAACGTACTGTAACATAGTTATTCTCTTTTGCTAAAATTCTTGCTGAAGTTCCTGCTGCCCGAACAATTTGACCACCTTTATTATAAGACAATTCTATATTGTGAATAGAGGTACCTAAAGGTATATTTTCTAAAGGTAATGAATTACCAATTTCAACAGGCGCATTTGGACCAGACATAATTTTACTACCGATTTTTAAAGAATCAGGACAAATTATATAAGTTTTATCACCATTTTCATAATAAATTAATGCAATTCTAGCATTACGGTTAGGATCGTATTCAATAGCAAAAACATTACCTAAAATATCGTGTTTTTTACGTTTAAAATCTATCATACGATATCTTCTTTTATGACCACCACCATGGTGGCGTGTTGTAATTAATCCTTGATTATTACGCCCCTTTTTTCGGTGATTTCTTCCAATTAACTTTTTTTCTGGTTTTGTCTTAGTAATTTCATCAAAAGAAGAAAAAATAGTATTTCTTGTACCAACAGTATAAACTTTACAAATACGAATAGCCATAAATATTATTCCTCTTACTCTTTATTTAATGGTTATGTTATTAGTTAATAGAAAAGAGATCAATTTTATTATCCTTTGCTAATTTCACGATTACTTTCTTGTAACGAGGTCTAACACCTGTAAATTGTCCCACACGACGTTTTTTCTTAGGTAAATTACAACTATTAACTTTAATAACACTTACATCAAATAAAAACTCAATTGCCTTTTTTATACTAACTTTATTTAGTTTAGGATCTACTAAGAATGTATATTGGTTATTTTCTAATAATAAGTTTGTTTTAATAGTCGTAACAGGGTATTTGATCAAATCAATACTTGAACTAAATTTTATTCTAGCCATTATAAGTTTCCTCAATTGTTTTTAAACTATCTTTAGTAATTAATAAATTTTTAGCCAATAAAATTTGCTTTAAGTTTAAGTTATTTGCAACTATTAATTTAATTGTTTTTATATTTCGAGTGGATTTAAGTAATTTCTCGTCTATTTTTGGAACAACAATTAATGTATTTTCAAATAAATTTATATTAAAAGTATTTAATACTTTAATAATATTACTAGTTTTATATTCTAAAAAGTTAAAATTATCGACTATTGTAATATCTTTCTGTTTAGCAATTAATAAGCTTCTTAAACTTAATTGCCATTCCTTGCGATTGATCTTACTCGAATAGAATTTTGGTTTTGGACCAAAAGAAACTCCTCCACCTTTCCATAAAGGTGATCTATTCGAACCTGCACGGGCTCTCCCAGTACCTTTTTGTCTCCAAGGTTTACGGCCACCACCTTTTACTTCTGCTCTAGTTAAGGTATTAGCAGTACCTTGTCTTTCATTAGACCTTTGTGCTAAATAAGCACGTTGAATAACATAATTAATTGTATTAGTTGCTTCTTTCAATTTTAAAGTTAATGTTATCTCATCTCCACTTTCTTCTCCTGTCAATATTTTAACAGGAAAAGTAAGAATTTTTTGTAAAGCCATAAATAATTTTTTAGTTTATTATTAAAATTTAATTTGAAGGAACAATATTTAGTAAATTTCCAGGTTTACCAGGCACATTACCTTTTAGAATTAAAAGATTTTGTTTTGAATCAATACCTAAAATTTCTAGTTTTGATACAGTTATCTTTTTTGCTCCTAACTGTCCTGCCATTAGCTTTCCTGGAAACACTCGACCTGGTGTAGTTCCTGGCCCTATTGACCCTGGAGCTCTATGGTTTTTAGAACCATGAGTCATTGGTCCACGTTTAAATTTATGTCTTTTTTGGTTTCCACTAAATCCCTTACCTATAGATTTCCCAGTAACATTAACAAATTGCCCAATCTCAAAATGATTAACATTTAATACTTGGCCTAATGAGTAATTTTCTAAATCCATAACTTTATATTCACACAGATCAGACAAAGGTGGTAACCCATTTTTTTTTAAGTGACCTAATTCAGCTTTTTTTAGATTTACTGTTCGTCCTTTTGAATGCCCAATTTGAACCGCATTATATCCATTAAGTTTTTCTGTTTTAATTTGAGTAATAAAACATGAACCAATACTAATTACAGTCACAGGTAGAGCTAAACCATCTTTATCAAAAACTTGCGTCATGCCAATTTTATTTCCAAATATTCCAATAGACACAATTATTTATACTCCAAGTTTATATTTTAGAACTAAATTAATATAGTAAATATACTAATTAAAATAATCAACATATAGATTAAACTATCAATAAATTTATTCGATTTTATTAATCAATAACCGAGTTAATTTTTGTCTATGTCCAATCTTTTTACGATATTTTTTTTTAGGTTTCATCTTAAATACGAGTATTTTTGGTCCTAAAAAATGTTTACTAACTACTCCCTTTACTACAACATTGTTTAAGTATGGTTGGCCGATAAGAGTATTTTTTTTCTGTTTAACAAATAAAACTCGTCTGATTAAAATAGTGCTACCAATTTTAAGAATTAATCTATTAAATTCAATAAATTTTTTTGGTTCAACCCAAAATTGACGACCACTGGCTTCTATAATTGCGTATTCCATTGAATAAAAATTATATAACCCTAAGTAATAGTTTTTCAAATTTCTTGATACTATTCTGTTTTATTTTTTAAATCTAATTCAAATATAAAAGTCCTGGCATAAGCTATCTTCCCAAAGGACTCCTCCTTAAGTATTGTAACTGTTATAGCGTTTCACCATTGAGTTCGAAATGGATCAATGTGGTTCCACTATCCTTTAAACACCAAGACAATATTTTTTAAAGCTAGAAAAAAGTTCAAGTCCTCGATCTATTAGTACATCTCAGCTTAATATATTACTATACTTCTACTTGATGCCTATTTGCAAACCGTTCTTAAAAGAGCGGTTATGTAACGGCTAGTCTTGCCGTGATCTTACTTGCTTACACAATAAGAGTACTCATCTTGAGGTGGGCTTCCCACTTAGATGCTTTCAGCGGTTATCCTTTCCATACGTAGCTACCCAGCGTTTACCATTGGTATGATAACTGGTACACCAGCGGTATGTTCTTCTCGGTCCTCTCGTACTAAAGAAGAATCCTCTCAATACTCTAACGCCTACACCGGATATGGACCGAACTGTCTCACGACGTTCTGAACCCAGCTCACGTACCGCTTTCATGGGCGAACAGCCCAACCCTTGGGACGTACTACCGCCCCAGGATGCGATGAGCCGACATCGAGGTGCCAAACCTCCTCCCCGTCGATGTGAACTCTTGGGGGAGATCAGCCTGTTATCCCTAGAGTAACTTTTATCCGTTGAGTGACGACTTTTCCACTCAATATCGCCAGATCACTAAGACCGACTTTCGTCTCTGTTCGACTTGTAGGTCTCACAGTCAAGCTTCCTTATGCCTTTACACTCTTCGATCGATTTCTGACCGATCTGAGGAAACCTTTGTACGCCTCCGTTACCTTTTAGGAGGCGACCGCCCCAGTCAAACTGCCCGCCTGAAACTGTCCCCTGACCGGCTAACGATACAGGGTTAGAATTCTAGTTTTATTAGAGTGGTATCTCACTGATGGCTCAATTACTCCCGTAAGAATAACGTCAAAGCCTCCCACCTATTCTGCGCAAATAAAACCCGAAACCAATTTCAAGTTACAGTAAAGCTTCATAGGGTCTTTCTGTCCTGGTGCAGGTAGTCCGCATCTTCACAGACAAGTCTATTTCACCGAGTCTCTCTCTGAGACAGTGTCCAAATCGTTACGCCTTTCGTGCGGGTCGGAACTTACCCGACAAGGAATTTCGCTACCTTAGGACCGTTATAGTTACGGCCGCCGTTCACCGGGGCTTCAGTTATCAGCGTCGTAAAAAACTAACCAACTTCTTTAACCTTCCGGCACTGGGCAGGCGTCAGCCCCCATACGTTGTCTTACAACTTAGCGGAGACCTGTGTTTTTGGTAAACAGTCGCTTGGACCTTGTTATTGCAACCTAATAGGTACCCCTTCTCCCGAAGTTACAGGGTTATTTTGCCGAGTTCCTTAGAGAGAGTTATCTCGCGCCCTTTGGTATACTCTACCAACCCACCTGTGTCGGTTTAGAGTACAGGTATTCTTTATTTATGGCAGTGCAAGCTTTTCTTGGAAGTATAACATCAACTACTTCATATAACGCGCACGTTATTCCGTATTCATGACTCAGCTCAAAGTATTTTCTCTACTTCTCCACACCTCGTACATTTAAACCAATAACCAATATTTGGCTAGTCTAGCTGTCTTCGTCCCTCGTTGCCAATAAAAAATAGTATAGGAATATTAACCTATTGTCCATCGACTACGCTTTTCAGCCTCGCCTTAGGTCCTGACTTACCCCCCGCGGACGAGCCTTCCGGAGGAAACCTTAGGTTTTCAGGGCATCGGATTCTCACCCATGTTTTCGCTACTCAAGCCGACATTCTCACTTCTGCTTCGTCCACGCCCGCTTACGCTAACGCTTCAATCTATAACAGAACGCTCCCCTACCGATATAATTTTTATTATTATTTTTAATATCTCACAGCTTCGGCAAATTACTTAGTCCCGTTCATTTTCGGCGCAGGATTACTCGACCAGTGAGCTATTACGCACTCTTTAAAGGATTGCTGCTTCTAAGCAAACCTCCTGGTTGTTTAAGTCTTCCCACCTCCTTTACCACTTAGTAATTATTTTGGGGCCTTAGCTGGTGATCTGGGCTGTTTCCCTCTTGACAATGGAGCTTATCCCCCATAGTCTTACTGGTTAGCTATACACTTAGTATTCTTAGTTTGCGTCGATTTGGTACCGAATTACCAGCCCGCACCGAAACAGTGCTTTACCCCTAAGCTATAACGCTAACCGCTGCGCCTAAACACATTTCGGGGAG